TTGTCTATGATTTCGACATAAGGCGGTAAGATGATATCTTGAGCAGTTACATATCCAGGACCCCTGACACAAATAGACGCATCACAAGTTCCATATAGATTACTTCTCAATACAATTTGTTTCAAATTCATTAAAATTTCATGGACCGATTCTTGAATACCCGTTATAGTAGAATATTCGTGGGGGACGTTCTCAGATTTTACACGTGTTATACATGTTCCTTCTATTTCTCCAAGTAAAGCTCTTCGCATCGCAATGCCTATTGTGTCAGCTTGGCCTTTCATAAGTGGAGATAGAATAAAGCGACCGTAAAAAAGGCGTTTACTGTCTGTTCTTGATTCAACACACTTCCACTGTAGTGTCCGAGTAGATACTGTTACTTTCTCTCGAACCATAATAATATTATTTTACTTGATTGAATTATTTATTTCTCTTGTTTCTCTTGAAATTGCTTCATTGTTCATTTCTACACACGTCTTTTTTTCGGAGGTCTACATCCATTATGTGGCATAGGGGTTATATCCCGTACAAAAGTTAATAGTATACCACTTCTACGAATAGCTCGTAATGCTGCGTCTCTTCCGAGACCGGGACCTTTTATCATGACTTCTGCTCGTTGCATACCTTGATCCATTACAGTACGAATAGCATTTGTTGCGGCAGTTTGAGCGGCAAAGGGTGTCCCTCTTCTGGTACCCTTGAATCCAGAAGTACCGGCCGAGGACCAGGAAACCACCCGACCCCGCACATCTGTAACCGTGACAATGGTATTATTGAAACTTGCTTGAACATGAATAACTCCCTTTGGTATTTTACGTGCACTCTTACGTGAACCCATACGTATATTCCTACGTGAACCAGTTCTCGGTATAGCTTTTGCCATATTGTATCATCTCATAAATATGAGTCAGAAATATATGGATATATCCATTTCATGTCAAAAAAGATTCTTTATTTGTACATTGAGCCCTTTAGCGAGTCTGATTATCCTTGTCTTTGTTTATGTCTTGGGTTGGAACAAATTACTATAATACGCCCCCGCCTACGGATTAGTCGACATTTTTCACAAATTTTACGAACGGAAGCTCTTATTTTCATATTTTTCATTCCTTATCTTAATTCTGAATCTACTTGGTAGAAAATAAGTTTCTTGAAATTTTTCATTTCGAATTGTATTGAATAAAAAAAACCACCTAATCTTTCGAATCTTTGTTTCGGAGTCGATAAATTATACGCCCTCTGGTTGAATCATAACGACTTACTTCAATTTTGACTTTATCTCCTGGCAGTATGCGTATAAAACTACGTCGGATCTTTCCTGAAACATAACCTAGAATTAGATCTTCATTATCTAATCGAACCCGGAACATACCATTTGGAAGCGATTCAGTAATTAAACCTTCATGAATCCATTTTTGTTCTTTCATTCCAGGTAAATCCCCCTTGAAGTATCAAATAATAGAGGAGAAATGATAGTAGACAATTCACCCTCCCCTTTTTTTTTACAAAAAAGAAGAGGTTTCCAATCCCATTTGAATATTAAAAGGATTACCATATATAACACAAAATTTCTCCACCGATTCCTTCTAGTCGAGCCTCCCGGTCTGTCATTATACCTCGAGAAGTAGAAAGAATTACAATCCCCATCCCACCTAAAATTCTAGGAATTCGTTGAGAGTTAGAATAAATTCGTAGACCGGGTCGACTGATCCGTTTTAAATTTAAAAAATTTCTATAAGGCCTTTTCCTATTTCTTTTATGTCGCAAGGTTAAAACCAAAAAAAATTGATTTTTTTCTCGATGTTTTCTGACGTTTTCGATAAAACCTTCTTGGAAAAGTATTTTAACAATACTTTCGGTAATATTAGTAGATGCTATGCGAACAACTCTTTTTCTATCCATATCAGCATTTCGTATAGAGGTTATTATCTCAGCAATAGTGTCTCTACCCATGATGAATTTAAATTATTGGTGCCTCAAAATTGGATATAATTAACATGTTTTTCTTTTTTTTTATTGGTTTATGAATATGAATTTTTCAAGGTATATGCGTGAGACACAATCTCCGAATTAATCTAGTTTTGAATCTATTTCTTTCAAATACCCCAAATATATCACGATCTAATTTTATTTTATAACACTTCCGGGGCTAATGAGACTATTTTAGTAAAATTTAATTGTCTTAATTCCCGGGGGATTGCACCAAAAATTCGAGTTCCTTTTGGATTTTTTTCTTGATCAATCACAACTGCAGCATTATCATCATATCTTATTATCATACCGCTGTCACGTTTGAGTTCTTTACAGGTACGAACAATTACAGCTCTGACTACTTCTGATTTTTCTAGGGGCATATTTGGTACTGCTTCCTTGATCACAGCAACAATAACATCACCAATATGAGCATATCGACGATTACTAGCTCCTATGATTCGAATACACATCAATTCTCGAGCCCCGCTATTATCCGCTACCTTTAAATGGGTCTGAGGTTGAATCA